GGAGACTAGAAGAGTCCGTCGACTCTTTCTAGAAGATTTAAATAAGGAGTCCGTCGACCCGTTTTAATGCATGGCTTTTCTTTGTCTTTGTTTGATGGAGATCTACTCCTATGCTAAGTTAAGTGTCTTTGTTTGGTTTTATTTGTTATGTTTGCATGTATGGTATGGTAAAACCCTGCGTGTAAAATGTTGACTACTTAATGCTATGCTAATAGTTGAATTTATAAAGACGAATTCGTAAAAATGTGCTGAAAATTTATGTGAAAGTTGAAATAAGGTGTAAGCTAAGTGTACTACTGAAGATGTGCGCCTTTCTAGCTCTGAAGCTTCCTTCTTCCTTGAGAGCTGGGTAACCCAAATTCCAGTCGCAAATGAAGAGGAGCTTAAAGTATTCGTTCCCAGTTCGATTATATAATTAAGATATAGCAGTCAACCATCAATAAATCATAAACTATTTAACCGGAGATAGAAAAGGTAGACTCCAATGTGTCCATGGCTATTTCCAAACAAAGACCCAATTGAACAAGAACCAAGAATCGACCATAATACCCATTATGATAAGTAATGGCATCAATCAAAATTCGAGAATACATCGTTGAAGCTTTCACTGCAATACGATTAGTAAGACTATCATTAGATAGGTTAAACCCAACATTAGATAGGTTAAACCCAAAATTAGATAGGTTAAATAACCCAACATTAGATAGTTTAGATAACCCTAGCTGATTTTTGAAAGCAATAAGACTATCTAACGTTTTAGGCAAACTCAAACTCTGTGTAAGAAAAGAATCCTGACCAGGTAAAAAACAAAAACCAAGTGTTAAAAAGAAATCAGTAGACTTGGATGTAGTATCACATATACTATTTTGTATATCAATAATAGAGGATTTGGTTCTATCTATGACATTTCGTGTCAAATCTGAATGTTGAGTTTGTTTATAAAAACGATCTAAAATACGCTTACTAACAGAATACACAGGAGAATCCATGCAGGAATTAGTCGAAATAAAAGATAAGGATAAGAAAGTGCTATTAAATTTCTGGTATGAATATTTTATGAAAAAACTACAGAATGATAACTTTTCATCTGTATTGAATTCAAATAAATAGGGGAGGGCTTAAGCCCGATGTGTGGTTTTGTCATATAATAAGATCCAATTTGTTTGGACTCGTTAGGTTTGGCCCATTACCTTGAGTGAGGCCTAACGTGTACACCTCTTGTCATGAAGATGTGATCTTATCTACTGATGGGTCTTGTTCTAAGCCTAATCCTCTCGTCTTAGGGTAGGATATCCATAAACCTTAAATCACGGGAACTTTTCCTTTTTGGTTGACAACTTCTGTTGGGCTGACTAAGCCCACTATCCTAAGCAGCAGGTCCCATACTGTCCTGCCCTGAACTCGAACTACTGGCTTTACTTTAGCTACAAGTCTCTTTTTTAGTAGTAGTACTTCCCTATCCGGTCTACTAATTCTAGCAGAGCAAAGCATCCCTAAGCTCTCTAGTTCATTACTAACCAAATCCTTGATAAAAAGCAAGGTTCGAAGACGCTCGACCAGAGGGAGAGGAGAGAAATAGTGAGACCAGTCCAATCCAAGGAGCGAAGACCTATAGAATGGGGATCGGAATTCCCAGTCCTATAAAAGCAGCTAAGCAGCCTTTCTTTAATGCAGTCAGGTAAGGACTTTGCTTGAACTTGGCTATCACCCGATCCTCTCCTTTCGGGAAGGAATGGAATAAGGGACGACCCCGACCAAGCCATAACTCAAATGGCAAGGTGGTCTTGGTTCACATAGCCAACAAACGGTTGACATGTGCAGACCGAGAATGGTCAAGTCTAGAGAGTACTCTATATCCTCCACCCGATATCCTGAAGGAAACTCGATCGCTGGACCAGCAAAAGAAAGGAATAAAGTATAATAATATCAAAGTATGTGCTCACTCATTTCTCTTTACTTCCTATCAATTTCAGTCCTTGTTGATGCGGTCTCTTCATAACCCTCCCGGATTAGCAGCCTTTAGAGAAAGGGGTTAGGCGGGAAACGATGAGCTTATATTAGGGCGGAGGAGTCGCCAGTAGCTACAACAGATCTATTAGAAACCACTGCTTTACCGCTGGTTCCTAGTACCGTGACTCTCTAGTAGATGAATAGGGATGGTATAGTAATGCTATGAATGACCCAATATCGAATACTGGTAATAATATCAGCAAAAGAACGTTCTCCTGTGCTTCCAGACATGCTCAGCTCCACATATTCTTGTACAGTCAAAGGGGATCGATTCCGTAAAAGACGAGATCAGTAAAAGGCAATCACTGAAATTAGATCTTTGTAGGACCGTCAATATTGTACCGAGGGCGTCTTTAGAGTATACCGAATCAGTATAGCTACCCTTATTCTGACACAGCAACGCAATTGGAATCAATATCGAAAGGAAGTGCTCAATAATTTATTTCTTCCTTTACCTCTGGATGTAAAATGGTGCTGTATTTAATAGAAAATTATTACAATGAAAGAGATTATCATATTTCCATAATTTAAGTAGATGCGAGATCTAGAAATTTCCCTTTCGTGGTTGTAAAGACAGTTTAACCTCCCTTTTCATTTTAAGGAATTGGTTAATCGTCCAATAACAAATACGAATAGTAAGTAGTAGATCCTATTCGATGAACGAAGAAAAAATCACGCTCTGTAGGATTTGAACCTACGACATCGGGTTTTGGAGACCCACGTTCTACCGAACTGAACTAAGAACGCTTTCTTATCACAGTAGATACGACTGTAAAGAAAAAGGATTCTTTTTGTACCCCCAATACACATCTTGCATGTATATAGTCAAAATATGTATATCCAATTTCTCTTGCCATTTTTTCTTATTAGGACTCACTTCAACTCCTTCTTCTTTGGTTTGGGGAAGAGGAGCGGGCCTAAGGTCTTCTATGGCATTGATGGGTTATTCCAACTTCACCGATAGATAAAGTACTAGCATAAAGTAGAGCTTGGATAGTTGTTAGGGTCTATATAAATGTGAAAAGAAGATTCCCCTTCTCGTTATCCAAGCCGCGGTTGAACAGTTCGAATCTCGACTAAGAATCTACGCTTTTGCATAGATTGGCTAGGGCGACCACTATCGGCGTCGTATTCAATCTCTCCCTGTACTAACTCATTGTATGAAACCCTAGGATCTACACAATCCATTAGTACTGAGCCTTGAGCTCTTCTTCTCCTTATTAAAGGAACTCTTACTGGGTCTTCTTCTTCCATACTGGACCGGGGCAAAACCCCCGCTTTTAAGGCCTCCTGCACAGGCAAGAGCAGATTTTGCCCAACCAAAGGAGAGTAACGGTCTACCTTTCTATCTCATAGAAAGACTGATTCTTTATATGATTTAGCCCGAAAGATGCAATTCCTCCTCAGCCGATGGCTACACCCCTTCTATGAGCAGGGATTTGAACCTCGGATGCAACTAATAAACTACTGAGTTCTTCTGTCAAGGAAAGGGGCTGGGAGTGACTACTACTAAGTTACCAAAAAGCCTTTCTCGTCGTAGCCCTCTCCCATTGAGAATTGGATTGATTTGCTTATTGCGGAACCAGCGTTCTCACTTTGCCAACTTTGTTTGAAAAGAGAGATCTATGATCCCCCTATTACCATAAAGGAAAGATCGGAAATATAGAATGTCTATGAGCCCTCCGATCCATTGATGTGATACTCGGATGAACGTGTGAATGAGGATTGACCGATCGCAAGTTCCACTCATCACTGGACCCTTGACTTTATATCGGACCGAAGCGGAGAACAGTGTAATTGTGTATGACCTCGAAAATCGACTACCGAAAGGTATGAGATTACTATCAACCCCCAGATAGTCTTCTCTCTCGTATTCTCCCTTCCCCGATCCGCTGGTCTTAAGTTACCGGTTGTCCCTGAGAAGGGGGTCTCTCAGGGCGGGTAGGCCACAGTTCTTTTCAGACATAGTGAATATGTATATGTAGGCTACTCGGAGTCAGCCATGTGCTACAGGATAGACGCCTGCGATCGAATCCGCGATGGTTTGCTGGCCCGGCGGAGACTGCACAGGAGTATCACCAATCATATCCAATCCTGCTGTTGAAAGCGGGACTAGAAAGAGGAAGTTGAAAGACTGACTTCCCCTGCACTACCGGCTAACCAAAAGCGGAATGCTACAATACAAGGAGAAAGACGAAAAGCTTTAACAAGGGTTGAAGTGACTCACTACCCGGAAAGGAAGGTCTGACTTTCAAGGCGATCGGAGATGTTGGAAAGCAAGTGTGGGTTGTAGGGGTACGCGTAGTTGAATAAGGACTTTCGGATCTGACCAGACTCCTATACGAGTACCTGACTTCCCTTATATTTACTGGAAAATCTATTTCCTTTCCGGCTAGACCAAGGAACCGAACCGGCGTCCTCTAGGTGTACAAACTATACTCTCGCTCGATGGACATACTACAGAAAAGAGGCAAGCGTTCTAACTGATGTTATTTCCCCGCCAAGGACTTTATGGCATGCTTCCAACGACTCAATTACCTGAAGACCTTCGAGGCAATGGGGAATACGATCGCTTTCTCCGGCACTGTCTATTGGTGCTGGAACGTTAACTAGCTAGAGAAAAACTATCTTTACAGGGCCCTACTTTCTATCTCACACTCGGGAAAGAAATACTCTTTGGCACTTGCTTACGAAGTAGCTTATCTAAGAAAACTGTTGGAGCTACTTGAACTCTCAAGGGACTGAGAAAACAAGGCTTTACTATAGCTATAGGCATCTGGAAGAAAGGCGAGAAGTAGAGCAAGCATTCAACATCCTGACTTGTAAGCATCCCTTATCTATATTTTCGGGGTCTCAAAGGGGCGTGGAAACACATAAGAACTCTTGAATGGAAATGGAAAAGAGATGTAACTCCAGTTCCTTCGGAATCGCTAGTCAATCCTATTTCCGATAGGGGCAGTTGACAATTGAATCCGATTTGGACCATTATT